TTGGCCTATTTGAGGCGGTTGAGTAGCAGGCTAGCGGCTTAGGGTTTAGCCTGCTGTATACGGGCACTTAACATGTTTTCTGAGGGGTAGGGGTTAGTTGTGCTGTTTGTTTTGGTTGGGTTCTTGTGGAAAGAAAGAAAAATGTTAATAGTAAAATTCTACTTCATCGCTATGCGCACCAGAAAATGGAGGTGGTAAAAATGGGAGCGGAGGTAAAATTGTGTAAAGTTAAATGGGCAAATTCTAGTTAATTGTTTACTATGTCCTGAAACCATTGACTGAATAACACCTTAGTGGGTAGGTTGGGGACCAAGACATTCAATTCCCACCCGATCATAGCATAAGGTCTGGCAAGGCACAGACAGGTCCCACAGGACGGGTAGCGGGACTCCTACCGGAGCCTACGGCAATGCTGAGGATTTCCCTCCCCCCCCCTTTCCCCACCCAGGCACTACATGCATCCAGTGACGCGGTTAAGAGGGTGATAGCGCTACACCATCGTGATGTCTTATTTAAGGAGAACGTATGCACGGTCTTAATGATATGGCCCTGAGGTAGGAACCAAATGCCAGATATAGTTTCACTATAACCAAGCCCTGTCTATATGGGCCCGGAGCGAGAAGAGCCGCAGAAGTGGGCGGGTTGCTGGTTTCACGGAGGTTGGTAGATTAAGAGACCAAATAGGGAAGGGGATATCCATGGTTACAAGGACTGTAGAATTAAGATGTGCTATGTCCGATCAATGACTTAATGTACGGATGTACGACTAATGACTTACGTTACTGTACGATATCCATGGGGACATACCTTTATGGGGAATTAGCTTGTTATGTGTTATGGTCCTGTGTGGAATTATAATCCTTGCTTGTAAGCATGTTGGGGACGAGTTATGCACGTTTTGGTTTAATGTACTATGTATAATTAAGCATTTCCAGTACTGTACATTATTCATGGGGCTAAACATTAATGCACTAATTACATAGGGTGGTAGTGTTATGTATGCTTAGAAAACATATAATTGTTAGTCCATCAATAATATAAGTTAATGTAATTTGTTACTCAGAGAGTAGTTTAGGATTAGAACTTCAGCTTTGGGTGTTGGCGGCAGAACTAGGTGTTCTCTCTCTGATGTCCTGGGGAGCGGGTATGTCTCCTTTTCTGGTTTACAAGACCAGGGTAATAGGTTATACTACAAGGACTTTACCATTTGAGTAGTTTATTTTCGATTAGGGCTGAGAGGGGAATTAGGGCAGTGATAATAAGAAAATATATGATAGATGCAATTTGACCAATGATAGTAAATGGGTATTCAACTGGTTGGCCTCCGATTCATGTAAGTGTAAGTAGGTTGGCTGTTAATGCTCAGAATATGATTTGGGTAATTGGTCGAAATGTCATGCTTTGTTGGTTTGACAGGTGTGTGGTTGGAATGATTATAAGGACTAGGATGGAGAGTACAAGGGCTAGTACGCCTCCGAGTTTATTAGGGATAGATCGCAGGATTGCGTATGCGAATAGGAAGTATCATTCTGGTTTAATATGGGGAGGGGTACTGAGAGGGTTTGCTAGTGTGTAATTGTCTGGGTCGGTTAAAAGGTCTGGTATAAATAGTGTTAGGCTTATTAGAAGTAGGAGTAGGAGGATTAGTCCTAGAATGTCTTTAATTGTATAGTATGGGTGAAATGTAATTTTGTCAGGGTTAGACGTTATTCCTGACGGGTTATTTGAGCCTGTTTCATGTAAGAATAATAGATGAATAGTCGCTAGTGCTGCGATGATAAAGGGTAAGACAAAGTGAAAGGTAAAAAATCGTGTGAGGGTGGCTTTGTCTACTGAGAAGCCGCCTCAAACTCATTCTACGAGGTTGGATCCGACATATGGAATGGCTGATAGGAGGTTTGTAATTACTGTAGCCCCTCATAATGATATTTGGCCTCATGGGAGAACGTAGCCTATGAATGCTGTGGCTATTGTTGTGAGGAGTAGAATTGTACCGATGTTTCAAGTTTCTCGGGAAAGAAAGGATCCGTAGTAGAGGCCTCGTCCAATGTGAAGGAAGAGGCATATGAAGAATATGGAGGCACCGTTGGCATGCATGTAGCGGATTGTTCATCCGTGGTTTACGTCTCGGGTGATGTGGGCTACTGAGGAGAAGGCTGTTTGAGTGTCTGAGGTATAGTGTATAGCTAAGAATAGGCCTGTGGTGATTTGAATAATTAGGCAGGCTCCTAAGAGGGAGCCTAAGTTCCATCAGAAAGAAATGTTGGATGGTGTGGGAAGGTCGATGAACGAGCTATTAATGATTTTTGTTAAAGGGTGTGTTTTGCGGGGTGAGGTCATTATGATTCTTATAGTTGAAATACAACGATGGTTTTTCATATCATTAGTCATGGTTGTAATCCATGTAAGAATAATGACATACGCTTTATTTTCATTGAGTGTAACTTTAGTAATAGGGTTTGTAGGGTTTTGTTCTAAGCCTTCTCCTATTTACGGGGGATTGGTGTTAATTTTTAGTGGTGCCGTTGGTTGTGCGATTACGTTATATTTTGGTGGGTCTTATATGGGACTTATAGTTTTTTTAATTTATCTGGGTGGTATAATAGTTGTTTTTGGTTATACTGCGGCTATGGCGATTGATGAGCATCCTGAATCGTGGGTATCAAGTGTTGATATTTTAGGAATGTTTGTGTTGGGTATAATGATAGAGACAATAATGCTTATGGTGTTGGGTGGTGATTATAAGCAAACGGTGGAGGTTACTATGAATTATAAGACTGTAGCTAGTTGAATAATCCATGAGGGAGAAGGGCCAGGATTGATTCGTGAGGATCCGACAGGTGCTGGTGCTTTATATAATTATGGTGTTTGAGTTGTTTTGGTTACTTGTTGGGCGTTATTTATAGGTATGCATATTGCAATTGAGCTAACTCGGGGCGGAGGTTAGATGGTTAGTAGTAATGCTAGGGCAGGTGTAATTAGGAATGATAGAAAGTATAATTTGATTAGACCCTTTTGGGTAGAAGTGGTTATGGAGATAGAGCTTTGGGTTTGTGCAGTTATTTTTGGTATGGATTTTTCAAGTCAGAGTAGATCTAGTAAGGCGGAGGCGAAGTTTTGGCTTGTTGCCAGGCTTGAGTGGGGTTTTAGGCGATGAGTAGTGGTTGAGTAAAAGCCTAACATGTTAGAAAAGTAGTAAGTTTTTACTGGGGTGCTTAATTTTACATTGTTAGTTATAAGGCTAAGTTCTATTGCTAGAAGGAGTCCTAAAGTAGTTGTGCCTAGAGCTATGAGTTTGATATAGTAGGGCATAGTGATTTGGGAGCATGAGGCAGGAAGGACACAGTTAGAAATAAGAAACCCAGCGAAGATACTACCCACTGCTAGGCGATTGATTGGGTTTTTTAATAGTGGGTTATTTTCGTTAATTGAAATAAGAGTTATAAAGCGAGGGTATCCTGTTAGGGTGTAGAATATAATACGGATACTGTATATAGCTGTGAGGGAGGTGGCTACAAGGGTAGTCGTTAGGGCTCAGGCGTTGGTATACGACGTGTTGGCGGCTTCGATGATTAGGTCTTTTGAGTAGAAGCCTGCGAGGAAGGGTGTTCCCATAAGTGCAAGGCTGCCAATGGCAAGTGATGAGGTGGTGAGGGGCAGGGCTTTGAGTAGTCCGCCCATTTTTCGGATATCTTGTTCATTATTAAGGCTGTGGATGATGGATCCTGCGCATAGGAATATTATGGCTTTAAAGAAAGCATGGGTGCAGATGTGAAGAAAGGCTAAGTGTGGTTGGTTGATGCCGACTGTTACTATTATAAGGCCTAGTTGGCTTGAGGTTGAAAAGGCTACGATCTTTTTTATGTCGTTTTGTGTTAGGGCGCAGATTGCTGTGAATAAGGTGGTGATAGCTCCTAGGGATAAGGCGAGTGTTTGAATGAGCGGGTTATTTTCAGTTATAGGGTAGAAGCGAATGATCAAGAAAACGCCGGCCACAACTATAGTGCTGGAATGAAGGAGTGCTGAGACAGGGGTTGGTCCTTCTATGGCAGAGGGTAGCCATGGGTGAAGACCAAATTGAGCTGATTTTCCTGTTGCTGCTAGGAGGAGGCTTATTAGGGGAAAGGTGTTGGGGGTGGAATTTAGGATAAATATTTGTTGAAAATCTCATGAGTTAGAGTATAGAATGGATCATGTTATTGCTAGAATAAAGCCGACATCCCCGATGCGGTTGTATAAGATTGCTTGCAGAGCTGCTGTGTTGGCGTCTGTTCGTCCGTATCATCAGCTGATTAGTAGGAAGGATATAATTCCCATTCCCTCCCATCCGATAAAAAGTTGAAATAGGTTGTTAGAGGAGATTAAGATTAGTATTGTAATGAGAAAAATGAGTAGATATTTAAGGAATTGATTTATGTTTGGGTCTGAGCTTATATACCATACTGAGAATTCTACAATTGACCAGGTAACGAATAGCGCCACAGGGGTAAATATAATGGAGAAGAAGTCTATTTTGAAGCTTAGGGATAGTTTGATGGTTTGGATAGTTATTCAGTGTCAGTTTGAAATTATTGATTCTTGGCCTGTAAGGATGAACAATATTATAGAGAGGGTACTGGTAATGAGGGCATAGATGATGGCTAGTTTTACGTAGTGCGGGTATAGTGTGCTTTTGTTGGGGTTAATGAAGGTGGCTAGGATTGGTGCTAGTAGGGTAATTAGTGTTATTAGAGTGATGGAGAAGTGTATTATTACTTTTATTTGGAGTTGCACCAATATTTTTGGTTCCTAAGACCAATGGATAACTACTATCCTTTAAAAGTTGAGGAAGCCAAGTTATTAGGCTTGGGAGCATGAATTAGCAGTTCTCGCGCACTTTCTCGGTAATTAAGAAGTTATATTCTTCTATTATTAGATTCACAATCTAATGTTTTAGTTAAACTATAGCTACAAGGTGAGAGTCCTATAATTACCTTGGGGTTCAAGGTAAGGAGGAGGATTGGTGCTATATGTATAAGTATTAGCACATTTTCTCGTGTAAATATTGGTTTTATATTGCTGGTGCTGTATGTAAGTGGACCTCGTTGTGTAGAGGCATATATATGAAGTGAGTAGAGTGCTGTGATTAGCATATTAAGTCCTGTGAATATAACAGTAAAGTTGGATCAAGAGAAGGAAGATATGATTGTGAGTAGTTCTCCTACTAGGTTAATAGCTGGTGGTAGGGCGAGGTTAGCGAGATTTGCTAGGAGTCATCAGAGGCCTAGAAGTGGAAATAGTGTTTGGAGCCCTCGAGTAAATGTTATTGTTCGGCTGTGAATTCGTTCGTAATTTGAGTTTGCTAGGCAGAATAGCATAGATGAAGTAAACCCGTGAGCGATTATTAGGATTATTGCGCCGGTGAAGCTTCAGGGGGTTTGGATAAGGATAGCTAGGATGACGAGTGCTATGTGGCTGACGGAGGAATAGGCGATAAGTGATTTTAGGTCTGCTTGTCGTAAACAGATTAGGCTTGTTATAGTTATACCTCAGAGGGATAGGATAAGGAAAGGGTAGTTTATTTTTTCTGTTAGGGAATTTAGAATAGGGATAATTCGTATTATGCCATAGCCACCTAATTTGAGTAGGATTGCTGCGAGTACTATTGAGCCAGCAATTGGGGCTTCGACGTGGGCTTTGGGTAGTCATAGGTGAAGTCCATATAGGGGTATTTTGACTATAAAGGCTATCATGCATCCCAATCATATGATATTGTTAGTCCAAGAGGGTAGGAGCTCTTTGGTTTTAATTATTATTGTTAATATGTTTAGGGAGCCTAGATTATCTAGGTGAAATAGTAGTGTGATGAGAAGTGGAAGAGACCCTATTAGTGTGTAGAATAGGAAGTATGAGCTAGCATGGAGGCGTTCAGGCTGGTAGCCTCAGCGGGAAATAATAATTAGGGTGGGGACTAAGGTAGTTTCAAATAAGATATAAAATAAGATTAGTTCTGTGGCCGTAAATGTTATGATTAGGGAGGTTTGTAGTAGAATCAATATTGAGATATATACTTTTTTTCGGGAGGGGGAATTATGGTAGAGGTGGTGTTGGGTGGCTAGGGTTATCAGTGGTAGCAGTCAGGTTGTTAGGGCTAGGAGGGGTGCTGTTAGTGAGTCTGAGAAAGAGATTAGTGATAGATTGTATGGGTTGTTGGGTATGTATAGGAGTATAAGGGTAAGGATGCTGATTAGTAGGCTTCAAAGTATTATGTTAATTCATAGTATGTGGTCTTTTGATAGTCATGTTATTGGGAATAATATAGTTGTTGGTAAAATAATTTTTAACATTGTAGAAGGTTTAGGTTTTGTACATAATCTAGGCCATATAAATTGGAGATCAGGACTAGCAAAGCTAGGCCCACTGCGGCTTCACATGCGGCGAACACTAGGAGGGTAATGGGTATTATGTACATTAGTACTAAGTGAAGATTTAAGGTTATTAGTGTTGTCATGATGAACAGTGATAGTATTATGCCTTCCAAACATAGTAGGGATGATATTAGGTGGGATCGGTAGATTGACAAGCCTAATAAGGATATGAGATATGCCAGAGTAACATTGATGTATATTAAAGGCACTTTGGTGTATATGAGTTATCATAGTCTAATGAGTCGAAATCATTTGTTTTGGTTAAACTATACACCTATTGGGCTCAATCTAGGCCTTCTTGGGTTCATTCGTAGGCTAGTCCTAATGCAAGAATGATTAGTAGAATTAGAATTACATTAATTGTTAATATTAGGTTATTTGTCTGTATTGTTCATGGTAGGGGCAGTAGTAGGGCAATTTCTAGGTCAAAGAGGAGGAATGTAATGGCAACTAGAAAGAATTTTATAGAGAAGGGTAGGTGTGCAGAGGTGGTAGGGTCGAAGCCACATTCATAGGGATTATATTTTTCTACGTATAAATTTAATTGGGGGATTCAGAATGTAATAATAATAAGTAGTAGAGTTAATGAAATACTGGTTAGTAGGCTTAGTGTGAGGTAAATTACTCTCTCTCGGGTCTGTCGAGGCTCACTGATTGGAAGTCAGTGGTACTGTTTATACTAAGAGAGTAGGATCCTCATCAGTAGATAGAGATATAAAGGAATAGTCATACCACGTCTACGAAGTGTCAGTATCATGCGGCAGCTTCAAAGCCAAAGTGGTGACTAGGTGTAAAATGGTGCAGTTGTTGGCGAATATAGCATATTGTGAGGAAGGTAGTTCCAATAATAACATGGAGTCCGTGGAATCCTGTGGCTATAAAAAATGTAGAGCCGTAAATTCCATCTGAGATGGTAAAAGGGGTTTCTGAATATTCTGATATTTGTAGCAGGGTGAAGTAAATTCCTAGTGCAATTGTTATGGCTAGAGCTTGAGTTGATTCTTTTTGGTTAGCTTCTATTAGGCTGTGGTGTGTTCAGGTGATTGTGACTCCTGATGCTAATAGTACGGCTGTGTTTAGAAGTGGGACTTCTATTGGATCAAGGGGTAGAATACCTGTAGGGGGTCAGTGTCCTCCTGTTTGTGGAGTCGGAGCTAGGCTGGAGTGGTAGAATGCTCAGAAGAAGCCGGCGAAAAAGAATACTTCTGAAATGATGAATAAAATTATTCCGTATCGAAGGCCCTTTTGAACGGGCGGAGTATGGTGACCTTGATATGTGCTTTCTCGTACAACATCACGTCATCATTGGAATATTGTGGCTATGCTGGCTAGTAAGCCGGCGGTTAGTAGAAGGGTGAGGTAGAAGTGGAATCATATAATTAGGCCGGAGGTTAATAGGAAGGCAGAGAGAGCCCCTGTTAGTGGTCAGGGGCTTGGGTTAACCATGTGGTAGGGATGTGTTTGGTGGGTCATTATGAATTATTGTGTAGGTAAAGACTGACTAGAAGTGTAAAGACGTAGGCTTGGATTAGGGCTACGCCTAATTCTAGGGTAATTAGTAAGATAATGACGATAATAGTAACTAGAGAGGAGGAGAGGTAAATAGATAGAAGGGTCAGTGAAGCAGTCCCTAATAGGTGCATTAGTAGATGACCTGCTGTAATGTTTGCTGTTAGTCGTACTGCTAGTGCTACTGGTTGAATAAAGAGGCTAATGGTTTCAATGATAATGAGCATTGGGATGAGTAGAGTTGGTGTTCCTTGGGGCAGAAAGTGAGCAAGGGATGTTTTTGTTTTAAGTCGAAGTCCTATAAGTACGGTTGCTATTCATAGTGGGATTGCTATGCCAATATTTATTGATAGTTGAGTGGTGGGTGTAAATGCGTAGGGTGTGAGTCCGAGAAGGTTATTTAAGGAAATAAAGGTAATTAGGGTTAGGAGCATTAGAGATCAGGTTCGTCCTGTAGTAGAATGGGTTATTATTATTTGTTTTAGTGTGAGCTGGATTAGTCATTGTTGGATGGATGAGAATCGGTTGTTGATAGTGTTGTTAGGGGGTAAAATTAGTATGGAGGGAAATATAATAATTAGTACTGTTAGGGGTATTCCTAGGACTACTGGGATGTTAAAGATGGTGAATAGGTTTTGGGTCATTTTGGTTTTCAGGCTGTTTTATATCCTTTTGTTTTGGTTGATTTAAATAGTGGATTAGTGTGGGAGATGAAATTTAGCATTTTTAGTTGGGTAATATAGAAGAGGGTTACGATTATTGATAAGATCACCATTGGTCATGGTGAGGTGTCTAGTTGAGGCATTCACTGTAGAGAATAGGTTTTCTCGGTCTTTAACTTAAAAGGTTAATGCTAGATAGCTTTACAGTGATACAATATACAAGTATGAGGCTCATACTTCGAAATCTTGGAAGTAGATAAATTCTAAGACGATAGGCATAAAGCTATGGTTTGATCCGCAGATTTCTGAGCATTGTCCATAGAATAGTCCTGGTCGTATAGAGGCTAGTATAATCTGATTTAGGCGTCCTGGGATTGCATCTGTTTTAACGCCCAGAGAGGGGACAGCTCATGAGTGTAAGACGTCGTGTGATGAGACTAATATGCGGATGTCTGCTTCTATTGGGAGGGTTGTTCGGTTATCTACTTCAAGAAGTCGAAATTCGCCTGGTTCTAGAAAGTATGTTGGTATAATGTAGGAGTCGAAGGCTAGGTCTTCGTAGTCTGAGTATTCATAGCTTCAATATCATTGGTGGCCAATTGCTTTTAGGGTCAGGTAGGGCTTAATAAACTCATCAGTTATGTATAAGATACGTAGGGATGGGAGAGCGATTATGATAAGGATAATTGCAGGTAAGATGGTTCAGATTATCTCAATCTCTTGAGCATTTATAGTGCTAGTGTGGGTTAATTTTGTGGTAAGCATTAGAGACATAGTATATAAGACTAGTGAGCTAATTAGGAAAATAATTATGAGGGCGTGGTCATGAAAGGCGATAAGTTCTTCTATAATAGGGGATGTAGCGTTTTGTAGGCCTAGCTGGGCTGGTGTTGCCATTAAGATATATAGATTTTTTGGTCTATAATTTAACTTTGACAAAGTTATGTAATTGTTTTACTAATATCTTGTTGAAAAAGTCATAGAGTCTATGGGATTGGCTTGAAACCAATTTTTGGAGGTTCAAATCCTTCCTTTTTCGTCTAGAGTTTTACATAGGTAGACTCCTCAAATGTGTGGTAGGGGGGAGGGCAGCCGTAGAGTCATTCTAGGTTGGTAGATGTTTGTTCAATAATTAGAACTTTTCGCTTTGAGGAGAAGGCTTCTCAGATTATAAAAATTATTAGAATTACTGCTACTAATGAAATGAATGAGCCCACAGATGAGATAATGTTTCATGTAGTGTATGCATCGGGATAGTCTGAGTATCGTCGGGGTATTCCTGATAGACCGAGAAAGTGTTGTGGGAAGAAAGTTATATTAACGCCTACGAATATAATGGTAAAATGAATTTTAGCATAGGTTTGGTCAAGTGTGTAGCCCGAGAATAATGGGAACCAGTGAATAAAGCCCCCCATAATAGCAAATACTGCTCCCATTGATAGGACGTAGTGGAAGTGAGCTACCACATAGTACGTATCATGTAATACGATATCTAATGATGAGTTAGCTAAGACAATTCCTGTTAGCCCGCCTACGGTAAAGAGAAAGATAAATCCGAGAGCTCATAGTATAGCGGCGGATCATTTGATATTTCCTCCGTGCAGTGTAGCTAGTCAGCTAAATACTTTTACTCCGGTGGGAATGGCGATGATTATAGTGGCTGATGTGAAATATGCTCGGGTGTCCACATCTATTCCTACTGTGAATATGTGGTGAGCCCATACGATGAAACCTAGAAAGCCGATAGATATTATAGCTCATACTATCCCTATATATCCGAATGGTTCTTTTTTGTTGGAGTAGAATGTAACAATGTGAGAGATCATGCCAAAGCCAGGAAGGATAAGGATGTATACTTCAGGATGCCCAAAAAATCAGAATAAATGCTGGTAAAGAATGGGGTCGCCTCCTCCAGCTGGATCGAAGAAGGAGGTGTTAAGATTGCGATCAGTTAGGAGTATTGTGATTCCGGCAGCTAGGACTGGGAGTGAGAGGAGTAGGAGGACTGCTGTAATGAACACAGATCAGACAAATAGAGGTGTCTGATATTGACTCACCGCTGGTGGTTTTATATTAATAATTGTTGTAATAAAATTAATTGCCCCTAAAATAGAGGAAATACCGGCCAGGTGGAGTGAAAAGATAGTGAGGTCCACGGAGGGTCCTGGGTGTGACATATTTCCTGCTAGAGGGGGATAGACAGTTCACCCAGTCCCTGCGCCAGCTTCTAGAGTTGAGGATGCAAGTAAGAGAAGGAGTGATGGGGGTAAGAGTCAGAAACTTATGTTATTTATTCGAGGAAATGCTATGTCGGGGGCACCAATTATTAGTGGGATGAGTCAGTTTCCAAAGCCTCCAATTATGATGGGTATTACTATGAAGAAAATTATAATGAATGCATGGGCGGTGACAATAACGTTGAAAATGTGATCGTCTTCTATGAGACTCCCTGGTTGACCCAGCTCTGCACGAATTAAGAGGCTCAAAGCAGTTCCTACTGCTCCAGCTCATGCACCAAATAATAAATATAACGTTCCAATGTCTTTGTGATTAGTTGAGAATAGTCAGCGGCTTATGAACATGGGTGGGTAAAATGGCTGAGTAAGCATTAGACTGTAAATCTAAAGACAGAGGAGTAACCCCCTCTTTTTACCAGCTCCGAGGTGGATTCTCATGTTGAATTGCAAGTTCAAAGAAGCAGCTTCAATGCTGCCGGGGCTTCTCCCGCCTTTTTTCCCCTAGAGGCGGGAGAAGTAGATTGAAGCCAGTTGTTTAGGTTATTTAGCTGTTAACTAAATTTTTGTGGGTTAAAGTCCCATCAATCTAGGAAGGGCTTAGCTTAATTAAAGTATTTGATTTGCGTTCAATTGATGCAAAGTGGAATTTGCAGTCCTTAGGTTTATCAGAAATTAAGTAATTTTTACTTACTGAGGGCTTTGAAGGCTCTTGGTCTTATTAACCTAAATTTCTATATTAATAGTATTAGTGGTATTGTTGGAAGTAAGAATATAGATGAGGTTATAAGTGGAGCTATAAGTGGTGTTAGTTTTATATGTTTTAATTGTCAGTTGATTTTTGTGTTATTGGATGTAGGAAATATTGTCATTGAAATAGAGTATGTTAGGCGCATATAGAAGTAAAGATTTATTAGTGTCAGTATAGCGATGGTGAGGGGGAGGGTAGGGTTACTGTTTTTTGTAAGCTCTTGTATGATAGCTCATTTAGGGGAAAAACCTGTTAGTGGGGGTAGGCCTCCTAGGGATATTATTATTATTGGGAACATGGGTATTATTCATGTGAATTTGTTTCAGGTGTGGGATAGTGATAGGGTTGTTATGTTTGAGTTTAAGTTAAAGATTAAGAGCGTAGGGATTGTTAATAGGATGTAGATTAGGAGGTTTAGTACGGTGATGTTTGGGTCGTGGAATAATACTGTCATTATTCATCCTATGTGAGTGATTGATGAGTAGGCTAGGATTTTGCGCAGTTGTGTTTGGTTAAGTCCTCCTCAGCTGCCAACTATAATTGATAGAATTGAGATTGTTAGTAGGATGTTTAGGTTTATTGAGGGATAGATTTGAGTAATAATTGATATGGGGGCTAGTTTCTGTCATGTGAGGATTAGTATGGTAGGAGTTAGGGGAATGCCTTGAGTTACTTCTGGAAGTCAGAAGTGGAGGGGAGCTATTCCTAGTTTTATTATCAGGGCAATTAATATTGTTGTGGATAGGGTTTGGTGGGGGAAGGGGTTGATTGTTCATTGTCCTGAGGAGAGATAGTTGAGGAGGGCGGTTATTAAGAAGATTGTGGATGCGGTTGCTTGTACTAGAAAGTATTTGGTGGATGCTTCTGTGGATCGGGGGTTTGTACTCTTGGCCAGTGTTGGTACGATGGCTAGTATATTTAGTTCTAGGCCTATTCAAATTAGGAATCAGTGGGAGCTGAATATTGCAATTATTGTCCCTATTAGGATTGTAAGGGAAATGAAGAGGTGAGCGATGGGATTAATGTTAGTACGGGAAGGGTTTAACCAACATTTTCGGGGTATGGGCCCGATAGCTTATTTAGCTGACCTTACTTGTTAGAATGTGGTGTAATAGGTAGCACGGAGATTTTTGATTTCTCAGGCACGGGTTCGATTCCTGTAGTTCTAGAAATAAGAGGGTTGAGACCTCTATAATTTACTCTATCAAAGTAACTCTTTTGTCAGACATATTTCTTATGTTTGGGGTGGGATGCTGGATGTTAAGGTAGGTAGTGAGATGTATCATATGCATAGGGCTAATGTAAGTGGTAGGAACTTTTTTCATAGAAGATGTATTAGTTGGTCGTAGCGAAGTCGTGGGTATGCGGTACGGACTCATAGGAATAAGGCAGTTAATAGGAGAGTTTTGATTATAAAATTTGCTGTGTAGGATTCTGGGAGGGCTGTGTTGTGGGGGGTTGCTATGAAGATGATAGTAGTTAGGGCATTTATTATAATGATGTTTATATATTCTGCTATGAAGAATAGGGCGAAGGAGCCAGCAGCATACTCGATATTAAATCCTGAGACTAGTTCTGATTCGCCCTCTGTCAGGTCGAAGGGGGCTCGGTTAGTTTCTGCTAGTGTGGAGATAAATCATATTGTAGTAAGGGGTCATGCTGGAAGTAAGAGTCAGGAATGTTCTTGTGTTGTAATTAATGAGTGGATATTGAATGAGCCGCTTATTAGTAGGGTTGATAGTAGGATAATAGCTAGAGTGACTTCGTAGGAGATTGTTTGGGCTACGGCTCGTAGTGCACCAATTAGTGCATAGTTTGAATTGGATGCCCACCCGGATCATAGAATTGAATAGACGGCTAAGCTTGATGTTGCAAGTACAAATAAAAGACCTAGGTTGAAGTTGACAAGGGGGTGCGGTATAGGTAGCGGGGTTCATAGGATAAGGGCAACTGAAAGGGCTAGAATAGGGGCAATTACGTATAGAGTTGTAGTGGATGTTGTAGGAAGTAGGGGTTCTTTGGTGAAAAGTTTTATTGCATCAGCAATTGGTTGGAGTATTCCATATGGGCCGATGGTGTTAGGGCCTTTGCGAAGTTGTATGTAGCCTAAAATTTTTCGTTCTGTAAGTGTCAAGAAGGCCATGGCGATTAGGGCGGGGACAATTAGTAGAAGTAGGTTAATTATGAACACGTTGTTAAGAAGAGGAGTTGAACCTCTGGTTATAAAGTTTTAAGTTTTATGCAATTACCGGGCTCTGCCATCTTAACTAGCCCTTATTCTTGGGTGAGGGTAATAGTTCGTTGATTGAGATAGGAGTCATCTGATTTATGAGGGCGCTTTGTTAAGTGGGCTCTATTTCTCTTGTCCTTTCGTACTGGGAGGAATATTTAATAGATAGAAACCGACCTGGATTTCTCCGGTCTGAACTCAGATCACGTAAGACTTTAATCGTTGAACAAACGAACCGTTAATAGCGGCTGCACCATTGGGATGTCTTGATCCAACATCGAGGTCGTAAACCCTATTGTCGATATGGACTCTAAAATAGGATTGCGCTGTTATCCCTAGGGTAACTTGGTCCATTGATCAAGTTATTGGATCAATAGGGGTAGGTTTACTTAGACTAGTGAGGTCTTGGTATGTGTTTTTCGGGGGTTGTGCTATGCTCCGAGGTCACCCCAACCGAAATTCATAGTACATTGATGATAAGTTAGTGCCTATAGGTTTTTAGTATATTGATTTGTACTATTAAATTGAAGCTCCATAGGGTCTTCTCGTCTTATTTGTGTATATCCGCCTCTTCACGGATAGGTCAATTTCACTGATTGGAAGTAAGAGACAGTTAAACCCTCGTGTGGCCATTCATACAAGTCCTTATTTAGAGAACAAGTGATTATGCTACCTTTGCACGGTTAGGGTACCGCGGCCGTTGAACATAGGTCACTGGGCAGGCAGTGCCTCTAATATTGGTAATGCTAGAGGTGATGTTTTTGGTAAACAGGCGGGGGTAGAGTTTGCCGAGTTCCTTTTACTTTTTTTAATCTTTCCTTAGTGCATGCCTGTGTTGGGTTAACAGTTAGAGTAATAGTGTGATAGGTTGTAGGGTTCTGTGGTTTAGCTGTTAACTAGCGGTAATTGTTTTGGTCTGAGATAAGCTTATGCAGGGAGAATAATTTCATGTTACTTATACTAACATTATTGCTTCTATTAGTTAATAGATTAGTCCAATGTGTAATAGGAGTTCGGTAGTATGTATAGGATTAAGAGTTGTTGTATGTTGAGCTTAAACGCTTTCTTAATTGATGGCTGCTTCTAGGCCAACTGTGGTGGTGAAGTGTCTTACTCTCTATGTTAAGGTTGTTTTCTTTGGTCTAAAGAGCTGTTCCTCTTTAGACTAACAGTTAAACTTACGAGGGAATTGGGTATTTCTATAGGTAAGTTTAAAGCTGAACTAAAATTCTGTCTTGGACAACCAGCTATCACCAGGCTCGATAGGTTTGTCGCCTCTACCCATAGATTTTCCCACTATTTTGCCACATAGACGGGTGTGCTCTTCCAGCTATCTTTGGGTAGCTCGTCTGGTTTCGGGGGGCGTTGTTGAAGTTCTCTATATAAGGCCATATCTAGTTAATTCATTATGCGGAAGGTAGAAGGGCTTGTCTTTGCTTTTTTATGCTTATGAGGTTGTCTTTCCCTTGCGGTACTGTATCTATTGCTCCTAAGGTAAAATTTCTATCGCCTATACTTTTATAAAGGGTAAATGGTTTGATTAATATATTTATGTAGTAAAGTTGGATAGGATTTGGGCTAGGGTTGGCTCAAAGTGATCAATTGTTTTGAGATCTTCCGGGTGTAGGCCGGGTGCTTTGCTTTAAGCTACACTTTGGTTAATCCAAGCGCACTTTCCAGTACGCTTACCATGTTACGACTTATCCCCTCTACATCAGTGTTTAGTGGCTTAGTTGTTAATGTACTTTGTGTGATGGTTGAGGAGGGTGACGGGCGGTGTGTGCGTGCTTAATGGCCTTGCTTCAATCAAGCTCTCTATTCTTGGTTTACTGCTAAATCCACCTTGTACCCTTAGGTTTCATAAGGGGTTTCGTGTAGTTTTCTAGTTTAGAAAATGTAGCCCATTTCTTTCCACTTCATAGGCTGCACCTTGACCTAACGTTTTTATGATGATACTCCTGCTTACTTTGCGATCTTTAGGGAGTTTGCTGAAGGTGGCGGTATACAGGCTGGGGGCAAGAGGTGGTAAGGTATATCGGGGTTTATCGATTATAGAACAGGCTCCTCTAGACGGATGTAAAGCACCGCCAGGTCCTTTGAGTTTCAAGCTGTTGCTTGTAGTGTTCTGGCGAATAATTTTGTTGTTAAAATTATTAAGGTTTAGGGCTAAGCATAGTGGGGTATCTAATCCCAGTTTGTACCTTAGCTATAGTGTATTCAGGTTATTAAAGCCACTTTCGTAGGATATTTTACTGTAACCGGGGTTTTTTACAACTTGGTCATAGGTCAGCTTTATTGACGTGAAATCTTAAACACTCTTTACGCCGGGCTTTATTAACTTGAGTCAATCGTATGGCCGCGGTGGCTGGCACGAAATTGACCGACTCTGATAATCAGCATAGCTTAGTTGAACTTTCGTTCATTGCTAAAAGTTTGTCACTGCTGTCTCCCGTGGGGGTGTGGCTAAGCAAAGCGTCTTGAGCTGCATATGTGCGTGCTTGATGCTCACTCCTCATGTTCTGGCGTTCTAGAGGGCATTTTCACAGGGCTGTGGATACTTGCATGTGTAATCTCGCTGAGAGCTAATAGAAAGGCTAGGACCAAACCTTTGTGTTTATGGGGTGGTAGTAGCCCTTCTAGACATTTTCAGTGTCTTGCTTTAAATATTAAGCTACATGAAC